ATAATGAGAAAATCCATCTTTAAAATTTTTTTGAATCCAGTCGCGAGGTATAAATAGTAGGTATGAATCATAGTTCAAATATTTCTCGATCTATTCCATATATTCCGTGCTCCAGATAAAAAAATGAATATCCGACGAAGCAGAACTCATCTCTCTCAAGATGACAGACCCATTCTCTGTACTATCAATAGGATCAATTATAACAAGTCACACACTCATATTCCGGAAATACAGAAACAAAAGAATTTCACGGTCGAACTGCCAGAATAGACTAGAAATGAGAGTCCTAAGTAATTCATTTTGGATTGAAAAGCCAGGACTTCATGATTTTTATGGACCTAATTCATTGAAATTCCATCTAGTAAAACGGAAGAATTATAAATCTCCAAAATAATAGATAGGAATACCGCAAATAGAGCCATTGCGACCCCCATCAAAGGGGTAGTTCCCCACCCAGGAGCCACTTTCCCGTATTCTGAATTCAATGGTTTCAATAAACTCCCTGCATTAGTTCGTCTTGGACCAGATCTAGAACTATCCTCAACGGTTTGTGTAGCCATAAATCCTATTGCATTGGTTGAGATCGGTTGACTTTGTATACTATTCCGTTGTAAATAAAGGATCTTATCATAGATCCGTTATAGTTTTGAAATTTGATAATAATGGAAACAGCAACCTTAGTTGCCATCTTTATATCTGGTTTACTTGTAAGTTTTACCGGGTACGCCTTATATACCGCTTTTGGGCAACCCTCTCAACAACTACGAGATCCATTCGAGGAACACGGGGACTAAATGGAAGTAAAGTAATGAGCCTCCCATATTGGGAGGCTCATTACTTTACTTCCATTTAGATAAAGATAATGTAAGATAATGAAAAATCATTTCGCCTTTTTAGTCGGAACCTTAGGCGGCTCTCGAAAAAATATAGCGAAAAAAATGATTCCTAGAGTCGAGACTAAGAGGAATGTATAAACCAATGCTTCCATAAATTGATCGTGGTTTACAATTATAGCTTCCACACCTGTTCATTTGGGATCATCTCCCAGATTAAGAAAGGACAAGAGTCAAAAGTCAAAGAAAGGGCGGTGATTCAAATCAACATTTCTCTGGTACTCTATGTCAAAGTTAAATAATAAAAATATAATAGAGGCAAAAGATACAAGAGCAGTATTGTATCAGACGACTTGTCTCTTTGTAGTTGGATCTCCAAGTTTTTGGAATGCTCCAAATTCCACTTGAGCATCCAAATCTGGGTCAATACCAGCAAAAACATCTCTGAACAAGGTTCTAGCACCATGCCAAATGTGTCCGAAAAAGAAGAGCAAAGCAAACGAAGCATGTCCAAAAGTGAACCAACCCCTTGGGCTGCTACGAAAAACACCATCCGATTTCAAAGTAGCACGATCTAATTCAAAAATTTCACCCAATTGAGCACGTCTAGCATATTTTTTCACAGTAGCAGGATCACTATAACTGACTCCATCGAGTTCGCCGCCATAGAACTCAACAGTTACTCCTACTTGTTCGACACTATACTTAGATTCCGCCCTTCTAAAGGGAACATCGGCTCTTACAATTCCGTCTCCGTCTACCAAAACTACTGGAAATGTTTCAAAAAAAGTAGGCATACGGCGTACAAAAAGCTCACGCCCTTCTTTATCTCTAAAGATAGGATGTCCTAACCATCCAACCGCTATTCCATCCCCATTGTCCATCGAGCCCGCTCTAAATAAACCTCCTTTTGCTGGATTATTGCCAATGTAATCATAAAAAGCTAATTTTTCTGGAATTTTAGACCAAGCTTCTGATAAACTCTGATTTTCATCTAGTCCGGCACCAACCCTTCGATATATTTCTTGCTGGAAGTATCCTTGATCCCATTGATAACGAGTGGGACCAAATAATTCGATTGGGGTAGTTGCGGAGCCATACCACATCGTTCCAGCAACAACAAAAGCTGCAAAAAAGACAGCAGCGATACTACTGGAAAGGACAGTTTCAATATTACCCATACGTAATCCTTTGTATAGGCGTTGGGGGGGGCGGACACTAAGATGGAATAGGCCCGCTAATATGCCCAATGTACCTGCTGCAATATGATGAGAGGCTATTCCTCCCGGAACAAAAGGATCAAAACCCTCCACCCCCCACGCAGGATTTACAGATTGGACTTTTCCGGTTAGTCCATAAGGATCAGATACCCATATTCCAGGACCATACAAGCCTGTTACATGAAATGCACCAAACCCAAAGCAAGCTAATCCTGAAAGAAATAAATGAATTCCAAAGATCTTGGGCAAATCCAAAGAAGGTTTTCCTGTACGTTCATCACAGAATATTTCTAGATCCCAATATACCCAATGCCAGATAGCCGCCAAGAAGCACAAACCAGAAAACACAATATGTGCCCCGGCCACACCCTCGTAACTCCAAATACCCGGATTCGTTATAGTCCCTCCTGTGATACTCCAGCCGCCCCACGAATTGGTTATTCCTAAACGAGTCATGAAGGGTATAACGAACATACCCTGTCTCCACATTGGATCAAGAACGGGGTCAGAGGGATCAAAAACGGCTAATTCGTATAGAGCCATTGAACCGGCCCAACCAGCAACGAGAGCTGTATGCATTATATGTACAGAAATCAACCGACCGGGATCATTCAATACGACGGTATGAACACGATACCAAGGCAAACCCATGGAAATACCCCTTTATCAAAGAAAAATAGACACTATGTAACTTTATCGCATTGGAAAAGACTATGCTATGGACCTCTCCCTTTCAGTGGATTATTTTGGAACAAGGGTTCATATTATTGAATATTGAATTCCATTTCTTTCGTTGGGAATAATGGAACAATTCTGTTCATAGGAACAAAGATAAGCAGATCTATTCTATACCCGATAAGTACCAATACGCAATGGGGGATTGGTCCCATTTTCTATGAGCGAATGCGTAGATACTTGTTCATCATTCGAAGAGCCCGACCCATTTGTAATAATTTTCCCTTATTAATTTCGTCTTACTATTTGGTAATATCCAGGGATAAAAATATTACGTTTCCACATCAAAGTAAAATATAGTACTTAACCCCCTTTCTTTCAGTTGATGCCTATTGGTGTTCCAAAAGTACCTTTTCGGAGTCCTGGAGAGGAAGATGCAATTTGGGTTGACGTATAGTGCGACTTGTCAGACATATTGGGTCATATGGGATTTCCCCGTTCTCTCCCCCGATCGAGATACCCTCTGTTTCGCCCAAAAAAGATTGTTTGAACCATCAATAATTTGGAGCGTGAAATGCAATTAGATCCATTTTTGAGGGGGTCGAAATCAATATTAATATTATCAATTATCAAAATTTATGGTTGGCTTGGTTGGACCAATCCAATAAAATGAAGTATCCAGGCTCCGTTCAGAAAATACCCAATTGGTAATATATGTATGATTACCACTTGTATCATAAGTGATTACTTGATAGCATATGGGCGATCTCAAACTGCCAATCAATGAAATAATATTATGACTACATCGCGTATTTGTTGTAAGAAAGGCACGAAATGAATTGAAAAAAGTAAAAGTGGTATTGGGAGCATTTGTCCTATATGTGCAAATTGAAATCGGGCAGATATTTACCCGGAGTAGAACATAAACCTAAAATAATTGAGGAGGCCCATTCAGGAACAAGAAAATTACATCGTAATTTGGATTCGATTTCGATGAAACAATACATCAATGAGAGGTTAATTCGATAAGTTTAGTGGATTCTTTTATTTTTTACAGAGATTCGAGCAAAAAAAATCTTTCTTAAAAAAAAATCGAAGAAAAAGCCCCTTCATTAGGAGGTAGAAAAGTCCTACTATAAAAAAAGTAAAGGAGGGTAGAATCAATACAATACATTGATTCTTTTTTTTTTGAACCGTATGCATCCAAAGGCGCGTGTACGGTTCCTAAGGGATAAAATTTTGTCCTAATCAACCGACTTCATCGAGAAAGATTACTTTTTTTAGGTCAAGAAGTTGATAGCGAGATCTCAAACCAACTTATTGGCCTGATGGTATATCTCAGTATAGAGGATGAGACCAGAGATCTTTATTTGTTTATAAACTCCCCCGGCGGGTGGGTAATACCCGGAGTCGCAATTTATGATACTATGCAATTTGTGCCACCAGATGTGCATACAATATGCATGGGATTAGCCGCTTCAATGGGCTCTTTCATCCTGGTCGGAGGAGAAATTACGAAACGTATAGCATTCCCTCACGCTTGGCGCCAATGAGTTTTTTGTTTGAAAGAAAAAAGAAAACTATGCCTTCGCCATATTTAATATTTTAATATAAATAAGAATTTGTAAGATAATATTTAAGTAATAATAGCATGGCACTTCGAGTTCGATATGAACAAACCATTATTGTTTTTTCAGAACATGGGATTATATATCGGGCGAGTAATATGAGACAAAGGGTATTTATGATTTGATCTTATCTATCCGGGCTTCATTTCAGCGTCACAAACTTTTATTTTTCACGCCAGAAGCCTCTTTCCAATATTTATGTTATGAAATATGAAAGAATACTCAAATGAAAAAAAAAAAAACAAGATCATTTTTTTTTTTTACTTTTTTTATTTTTATTTGATCGGATCAAAAAGAAACTTTGGGATTGCTGAATCACATATGAGATAAATCATAAATATAGAAAGCAACGGAACCATCATAGTATTTTTGAACTCCCACGAAAAGAAGGGTGGTAAATGGATCACTTAACGATTTGGGTCGGATGGATCCTATTTCGTTTTTTGCTCAACGAACGTAAAAAGTCCATTGTGGAGCCGTATGCAATGCACAAAAAATGCCTGTACGGTTGTTCAATTATATATATATATACTTATTTTTTCTTGTTATTCTTTAATCTTTTTGCCTAGTCCAATCAATCGTACGAGATCGCGGAAACATTCATTATGTTATATCATCAGGGTAATGATCCATCAACCTGCGAGTTCTTTTTATGAGGCACAAACAGGAGAATTTGTCCTAGAAGCGGAAGAACTTCTGAAACTACGCGAAACCCTCACAAGGGTTTATGTACAAAGAACGGGTAACCCCTTATGGGTTGTATCCGAAGACATGGAAAGGGACGTTTTTATGTCAGCAACAGAAGCCCAAGCTCATGGAATTGTTGATCTGGTAGCGATCGAAAATGCCGGGGATTTCACGTAAATCTGCGATTCCATCCATTTCGAACCATAATTTGGATGAATCTAAATTGAATATTTTATCTGCGTAAACGTAAAGTAAAAAAAAAGAAAATAGAAAGAATTCATAATCATCTGGTTAGGATTGATCTAAACCAGCCCATTTTCTATACCATTAAGTATGCCAACTATTAAACAACTTATTAGAAACACAAGACAGCCAATAAAAAATGTAACAAAATCCCCCGCTCTTCGGGGATGTCCTCAGCGTCGAGGAACATGTACTCGGGTGTATGTGCGACCCGTTCAGATCATGAGCCGGAACAAAATAAAGTACAATTTTTTCCAGTATCAATGACCAGTACCAATGAATAGGATAGGATAGAAGAATTCCAATCAATATAGAAAAAAACCTCCATTGCGTATCAAATTTATGGTTTCTATTGGTGCAAATCCAATCACCTCAATTGGAGATGAAAAGCAATTCCCCAGTGGTAGCAAATGGTTATCCATTAAGCGGGGGAAATCATATTTAAGAAGCAAAAGAATTAGGCTCCTACTCTTGCAAGAACGGACTATACAGGGTCAGCTACCTAGCCAACCTTTGTAATTAAATACCGTTACTGTATGGGTAGATCTCATTGTGAAAAGACTTATTACTGTACAATTCATGGGTAGAGTCAAAGAATGTGAACTGTACAAGTTACTAATAACATTGATTAATGGTGGAAGGGGCTCCGGTGTATAGAGAGGACCTCACCGTTTAAGAAGTAGCCATAGAAACGATGGAACCCACTATTTATTTATCCATTTACCTTTACTATTTATTGATACTTTATACTATACTCAACTTGAGTTACAATTTAGTATTTTTTTTGTTGATACCTAGTATCAATACAATTTCTTATTTCGAGGTTAAATGCCTGGAAAAATGGTGGTTGGGAAGGTCATAGTAGCAAAAGCCATTGGAATTTTTTTTTATACATTGGAAGAATCCGTTTTGTTATTAATAGACCAGGAAAGGGAAAAAGAATAACTGAAAGAAAATAAATCAATTAGTTATTCATCAAAGTTTAATTTGATTCAATGACCAGAATTAGACGAGGGTATATAGCTCGGAGACGTAGAATAAAAATTCGTTTATTTGCATCAACCTTTCGAGGGACTCATTCACGACTTACTCGAAATACTATTCAACAGAAAATGAGAGCCTTGAGTTCTGCTCATCGGGATAGGGGCAGGCAAAAGAGAAATTTTCGTCGTTTGTGGATTACTCGGATAAATGCAGCAATTCGTGAGATTGGGGTATCCTATAGTTATAGCAGATCCATACATGATCTGTATAAGAGACAGTTGCTTCTTAATCGTAAAATACTTGCACAAATAGCCATATCAAATACAAATTGTCTTTACATGATTTCCAATCAGATCCTTAAATAAGAAGATTAGAAGGAATCCACCGTAATGATTTAAGTGGGGCCCCGGAGAATGAGCTCCGGGAAGGTAGAGTAGAAATTAATATAAATAAGAGAAATATAGTAAAAATGAATCAACACATTAAAAAAAGAAGCAATTTTTTCTTATGATGTGACAATCCAATCGGGGTTCTCCAATTTTTCGAACAAAATATAAATCTGAGTTGGGGTTCATATTGAAATTTTGATTCAATTGCAATTGAGGAATAGCCTATCTATTTATTTCTAATTCGAGGACCCGTGGTTCTAGGAGTCGATTCAGTTCTCTCAAATTGTTTCTCGTTATTAAGAAAGGGTAACAAAGATAAAATACGAGCTTGCTTTATAGCAATAGTAATTAATCGTTGTTGTTTCAAAGTCAATCTATTCACTCGTCTAGATAATATTTTTCCTTGTTCACTAATAAATCGACTAATTAAACTCATGTTTCTATAATCAATTCGATCCCCCGATCCAATTGGGGGCAAACGCCTACGAAAAGATCGCTTGGATTTAAGAAAAAGTCGCTTGGATTTATCCATGGTTTATTCCTTATCTTTTAAATCGTATTTCTTAATTCGAATTTCATTTGCGATCCTACCAAAATAGGATGAAATAGGATTGGGTTGTTTTATTTTTATAATTTATTATTAAATTTTTATATTAATATTTTATTATTATGTAATTTATTGCTGTTCCTTGGAGGGGTTACAAACGCGTTACATTTTCTCTATTTCTTTATCTCCCCATGAATCGTATGCTTGTAACAATAGGGACAAAATTTTATCAATTCCAATCGACTAGGCGTATTGTGTCGATTCTTTTGAGTAATATATCTGGAAATGCCCCGCGATTCCTTATTAATATCGTTTCGGACACAACTGTTACATTCCAAAATAACCTTTACTCTGACATTTTTACCCTTGGCCATAAACCCCCCTTTTTTTTTATTCACCCAACTCTTCTATTTTCGAAACGAAGAAGAAAAAAAGAAGTTGCTGACTCGAAACCCAATTATGAAATATTTCATTGCAATCAAATCAATAGAGAATATAAGTAATACGATGATTTCTAACTATCCATTAGTTATAGTATTTCATTTAAGTATCCTGTATGCGTTTGTTGTCCGCGACCTTTATTATTTACTTTACATTTTTGTTCTCCCTCTATTAATTCAGCGTGAACCTGAGTTTCGTTGCGGATGAATCTTTTTTGATTCTTTCTCTTTCCTTCTTTTTTATCCTAAAAAACTGAAAGAAAGAACAAAACAAAAAGGGTTAGTCACAGATAATTTATTCTATCTATAATCTTCTTCATCCCCAACTAGAATGAAAAAAAGGGGAATGTTAACGCATCTGGGAATAAACGATTAATCTCTATCAATAGGCCTGCTAAAGACCCGAACCATAGAGTGCTTAACACAGGTGCCACGGAGAGATATGTTTTTAAATCTCGCATTGAAAATCCTCCTTTTTTATTGTAATACATATATGATCAGATACACATGTCGTTGTTGATGATATTTGACTTTCTTTACAACAGAAAAAAGTGTCCACTCACTTTATTTTCTGAACATTACCGATTTTTATATTTATATTTTTTATTATATTGTTAATTATATTATATCTATTTGATCGATTTGATTCTTTTTTCTTTTATTATATGTTATATTGTTATATAAGACGAAAAAGAAATGACAAGAGCAATTGTATATCAATGGGAGAAATCACGATGTGGAAAACAAGATGGGGATTCTCTACAATGACACTATAGGCCAATTGAAAGGGATGTAGCGCAGCTTGGTAGCGCGTTTGTTTTGGGTACAAAATGTCACGGGTTCAAATCCTGTCATCCCTATCTATTACTTCTCCCATGTGGAGTAATGAAGGATCCATTGAGATCAATAAAAATGAGACATACATAACATAATGCTTTATGATACTATATGTATCCAAAGTGGGGGTTACAAATAAAATGCTTTTATTTACATACAGCCCTTTATATTGGGATAAGAAAGAAAGCGCTCTTAGTTCAGTTCGGTAGAACGCGGGTCTCCAAAACCCGATGTCGTAGGTTCAAATCCTACAGAGCGTGCTTCTGTTCTTCTTGGGTCGAATTACAAGTAAATAACTTGACTAACTAGAGCAGCAACCCTAATTTGACCTCCTCCTTTCTTTAATCCGCAGGAGGTCAATAAAAAAAAGAGATGTTATTTAAAAAGAGATGAGCTCTTACTTAATCAAAGGTCCAACTGATCGCCGCGTCTGTATTGCAAATACGCAGTTACGAATAATCCAGCCAAAGTAATAGGAATTAGGCCTAACACGATTCCAAATAGTAAAACTTCAATCATTTTTTAATTTTTTTTGAAAAGGTAGGTAAAAAAAAAAGGGGGGTAATATCTATCTCTAAATAGTAATCCAAATCGCCCACGAATCTCAATAATCAAGAATTACAATTTACATGGGAAGGAACTATGGACTACCTGGATATCTCACAAAAACATTTTTATGAATTGAATTGTTCATTCAATCAATTTCAAATAAGACGTATCTTGCTCAGACCAATAAATAGAGCTGAGGTTATAGTTAAAGCCGCCAGTAGAAAACCGAAATAACTAGTTATAGTAGGCATGAAGGAACTAAATGGGATACGTTCTATTTATACATATGTTTATTTATGAAACACTTACCTAAGTTTCTTATCTTGAAAAATATAAGATAATAAAAAGACCAATTGACAAAATGAGTCCAAATTGAATTGAAAGCTTTTGATTTCATTTATCATTCATTATTCATTTCATTATAGACAGCACAAACAATAGTGACAGAAATCAAAAAAAATGGATCCTCTTTGACATCTATTCATCCTACGATTCTGACTCAACCGATTTCTCGAGCAACTCTTGAATAAAGTATCTTGAATAAAGGAATGTCAAAATAACATGGAACTTCATTTCTAAATTAAAAATGAAACTCTCTTTAAATTTAATGAAATCCTATTTTCAATCATTTATATTTTCAATAAAAATATTATAAATAGGGTCATTACTAAAATTAGTAATATATATTAGTAATATATATTAGTAATTTGGATCTTTTCTTTTTCAATTGTATTTATTCCATTTTTTTGATATTTTGTTTGGAACAAGAGCCTTATAACATAACACCCTTTTTTTTACTTTTATTTTAACTCGTTATTAGTTATTATTTATTTAGTATTATTATTTATTTAGTATTAATTAGTATGCTCATCAATTGACATAATATATTGAATGAGAAGAAAAAAGTTATTGCATGATAGAATAGATAGTAGATAACTTTCCAAAATAAAACCTTTATTGAGTTTGAG